ATAGACTAAATAAAAATCGTTTGCAATGCAAAGGGGGGAAAGCAAAAAAAACGAGGTTTGTCAAAAAAATAAACAAAACAATAAAGATTCAAACGAATCTTCGAATTAACTTAACGAGTTTTTGGTTCCCGAATATCCAACTGACCAATTAAATTCTTATAACGTACTCTATTTTTCTTTGACAAATACGCCAGCAACCGTTGACGTTTTCCCAGGATTATTCGTAAACCCCTCTGAGATGAAAAATCTTTTTTATGCAACTCCAAATGGGAAGTAAGTCTTCGTATCTTATTGGTGAAACTGACTACTTGAAATTCGACAGACCCTTTGTTTTCTTCTTTTTCTTCTTGTTCTTGCGAAATAATTGAGATAAATGAATTTTTTACCATAAAAAAAGAGTTTTCAATTTTTTTTTTATTTTACTGATCAGAAAAAATAATGTCAGTCATTTTCTGGTAGATACAAAAAAGGTTTCCTCTTACTCTTATATATACGATTTTTTCTATCCAAATCAAATTTTATTGAATTTTTTCTTATTTATTAATTTGATTTGGATAGAAAGGTATAATACATTTCTGCACTCAACAAAGAGAATGATTTCTTTGTATTGTACCTAAGAAGATTTCGCCGATTCATTTCTAGATTCAGTTGATAAGCCATTAAATTCAGTATCATGTATCATAATGTAACATAACATATGTGTATATCCTTCGGCCTTTGTATGTTGAATATCTCACTCACACACTACACACTACACTATATTATATGTTTATATAGTATATAAAATATACCATCAATAAATTCTGAATTGTGGATACATCTGTATTCTTGACATACTGAAACGACTACCATTATGGGTATCAAACCAATACCGATTCATACAAGCTAAATCTTCTAATCGATAATTGGGCCAAAGAAACAATTTTAATTTGATTAATTTGTTTTTATTTGGATCTGTATTAAAATGCTTGTCCTTTTTCAAAAACTGTCCACAGTTCTTTATGTCGTTTTCATTGAAAAATCTTAGATTTCTATCTACGTCTACAACATTCCCCTTCCAGGAATTGAAACACATTAGAATTCTCAACTCTCTACGACGTCTAGTAGATAGAATATTTTCAGGAACAAATAAATCATAATAATTTTTATCTTCACTCACAAGCATAGTGCTATGTCGTGAAATGGATTTCTCAAAAGGATTCTCATCAAGATAGTTTTTTATATATCTTCTATCAGTTTCAGATTGTTGTTTACTCTTATTGACCAATGAAATACCTATGGTTTGATATATAAGAAATTCTTCATCCCATTTTATAGAGAGACGAACCGGTTCAATAATAAATATTCCCCTTTTTATCAATTCTGTAAGAGATAGATCCTTTTGAATCAACATTACATCTAGACGCATCTCTCCTCTTTGAATTGAGGATATAGCAATTTCCTTTAGATTTATCAGTCTAAGTAGTAGACAATATACCTTGATATTGTTGATCATTCTTTGATTCAAAGAATCATCCCATCTTAATTGAAAAAGGAAATATTTTTTCAGAAAAAAATCTAGTTCTGCTTCCTTCTTGCTCTTTAATTGTTTTTTCTTTCTACGTTTTTTAATGGTTGATTCTGTGTAATTTTTTTCAACATCTTCTTTTTTCTTTTGTTTTTGTATATCTTGTTGTGTATCTGATCCAAGATCTCTTTGGCTTAGCATTTGTTTTTTTTCTTGTTGGTTCTGATTCTCTAATTCAAGATATTCTTTTTTATTAGATCGTAGATTAAGATCATTTCCGTTGATGTTCTTATTTGGACTAATTTTTGTATTTCTATGAATGTTTAAAAGAAGAAATTGGATTGGTATAATCCATGGTTTAAGCTTATATGCATCATAAAGTAGTCCAAATTCTGGGAAGAACCAAGATTCCAGATTTGATATGGGACGATATAACCTTTCTTTATTCATTCCCATCCAATCAAAAAGTTTTTTTCTTTTATTGGATGGTTTTGTTTTTTGATGAATCGTGAGAGGATAAATATCTTTATTATAAATTTTTGGATAATTATGAGTTCCAGCTTTAGTATTTTTATTAATCTTGGTACCAATATGCATATTAGTCCAGGTATCAATATCAATATTTTTTCTAAAACAAAACCGGAGAATTCTACAATCAAAATATTTTCTATCCAAATTTTTTTCTCCATATAGACTAGATTCTTCTCCTAGATAATCACTAATATCTATACCTACTAGTGCATAAACTGATTCGGGTTTCTGTGTTTTCTGTGTATTGAAATTATATGGAATTTTTGGGTCTCTGTTTACTTGTAATGGCGATGCATAAATATATGAGTCCCCTCCATCCTCATAATTCATATATTTATGTGCTAGAAGATCATATTTGTAGTTTTTTTTTAATTTTTCTTTTTGTCCTGTCCATGAGTCTATTCGGTAATAATTTTGTTTCACGTAATGAATTAATTGGTTTTTTTTATATGAATCCAATATTATTGAGTCTTTTTTTTGAATTGTACAACGTTGATTGACTCTATTTCTCCATTTTTGTGGTACTAATCGAGACCATTGAGTTTGAGATAAATTGTATTGAGAATGACTCTTTAACCAGTTTTTCCATTCATTCATTCCAGACTTATCAACTTTCTTATGCTTTGGTTTGTAATCAAATAGTCCTCGTGTCCCATAATAATCCTTGATTCTATCTTTAAGAAAAAGATGGGTCCCGTGATATTGAAATACAGATCTCAAGTAATACTTGTTATTAACTTGAACTTGTGACAATGTGTAAAATACATATGCTTGTGACAAAGAGGATAAGTCACAATAAATAGTTGAATTCTTATTACTAATATTAGAAAGCGCCTTTTGCATCGTCGAAATAAAGTGAATTGTATTTTGATTTGTTTGATCAATCCCTTCTTGATTTGTTTCATCGTGGTAAAAGAATTTATTGATCATTTTTTTTGTTGATTCAAGGAAAAGCTGTGCATTGGTCCTAAGACTGTTAATGGTACATAGAAGGCTATCGCTGTATATTCTTTCAATGAAATATTTGATAAAGTAGTAGAATTTGCGTATTAATCGGGTACTTTTTCTTTTGAAGATTTGCCAAATATGTTTTTGCAATTCTGAATTTTTATCAGCACAATTTGTCTTATTAGGGCTAATACTTATACCCGGAGTTACAACTATTTTTTTCTTGTCTTTTGTGATTTGTTCTATTTGATTTCTGATTGTGGTTGTCCTATCAGCAAGATCCTTTATTTTTTTCTCTATAAGTGAATGTTTTGTCCAATTCGTGGATCGAATTCGAATGGTTGATTCGTCGGTAGTCTTATTACTGATTATAGAATCTTTTCTATTTTCATTCGATTCATATACTTTGACTTTCCCGAATCCAAATAAGAAAATTGGGTTTATTATTTTTTCAAGTTCTTTCATTATTCGTTTTATAACTAGAACTATTTTGTTAACCCATCTTGTTTTTTCTTTTGAAATCTTTAAAAACCCTTTTCTCGTTTTTTTAGAAACTCTTAGAACTAGAGAAAGAGAAAATGTTTTTTCCAGTTTTAGAATTTTTTTTTTTAGCTCTTTCCAAATAGGTTGAAAAAAAGAAGGTTGTTTTCGAGGAGAACCGAAGGGGAGTTCCGCTTCTCTTCCCCAGACTGTTAAAAAACAAAAATTGTCTTTTTTTCCTTTTTTTTTCATTGTATCTCTATGATGGGATCGTACTTTAGATTTTCGCCAAGGTTTTAGACGGAAAGGAAATAGAATTTTTATCTGAATACCATCCGTTAACCAATCTTTTGGAAATTCTGTTTCTGATAATTGAACACCATTATAAGTGCATTTAACATGCATTTCTCTATTCCAATCTTTCAAATCCTCGTACCACTCAGGGAATTGGAATAATAACATACGGCCAACATTTTTAGCTATTATCAATGAAGGCAATACAATGTATTTTCTAAGAATCGATTGGGTTACTAACATCGAACCCCTTATTGCTTGAGCAAATATAATGCTATCCCAAGTTTCTGATATTGTTATACGTTCATTTTCCTCTTTCTTTTCCTTGTTTTTCTCTCTTTCTTTTGTCTCTTCCTCCGCAGAATCGGAAATTTCAAATTCCGAGTCTCTACCCACCCAACCCCTAAAAACGAGATTCATCATTTCGGAGATATCAAAAGATAAAAAGAATGTTTTGTCTATTTGATCCAAAAAAAGTGGCGAATGCACATTTGCTTGAAACATTTCCCAAGTAACTGTTTTACGTCTTTGAGCACGCATGGATCCTTTGATTAGATCCCGACGAAAATCCGATTGTTGTGAGTAACGTATCAACGACACCTCTTCCGCTTGATCACTATCACTAGTATTACTAATAGCGTTGGTAGTTTCCTCTTTATCAGTATAAATTACAACACGTTTGGCTTTTCTTGAACGAATTTCATGATCTTCCATTGCTTCTTCTTCATTTTCTTCCTCTTGTTCTTCAAAATCATCTGTCAATTTGTATGACCATCGAGGAACCTCTTTTCTGATTTCTTCTATTCCAGGAAAAATCAATTGATTATTTTTATTTGTAATTGTTTGATCATTGTAATCAGTTGTAACTACATCGAATATCAATTGCAAACATTTTGCTTGCTTTTCTGAATCAATTCTTTTTTCTTCTGCCAATAAAGACAATTTTTTCAAATTAAGACTGGGGGGGTATTCCAAGGGGACTTCGCCGATTGAGGTTAAGGAATGACCACTATTTGTCGATAAAAATTCTCCATCAAAGAGATTCTTTTGATATTCAAATTCTGGGGGGGAATCATTAGGAAGTAGACCGTGAATTTTATTTATCCAGACTATTTCTATGGAATCCTCTGCATCTGTAGAAGTTATTAAATCATCCCTGATTGAACGTGAATCTAATTTTGTGATTTTTCCGCGATATGGTCCGTTCAAAAAAGGATCGTACATTTTAGGTAAGCATTCCTTTTCATTTTCATCATTGCATAATCTGATTCTTTTCTCGAGCACATCTCGAACAAGGGATCCTGTTTTTTTTTCTAGAGTTTTTATTCGATTTATTAATTCATTGCTCAAGGTGTGCTTTTTTTGTTCATTAGTATGAACCCAATAATTATCCTCGTGGGATAGTTTTTCAGTCGTGTACAAAGATATCTTTCGTTCTATCATTTCTGAAAAAGTGGATAAACTCGGTGGATATGTAAAAGATATTCTTTGTTTTCCATCACTTGGACATGTATAAAAAAAATATTGTGACATTTCATTTCGTACAGGATTTTCAAATCGATCATTTTTTATATATCGAAATGGACGATTCCATCGTTTACAGTCGAAAAGAAAAGTGACAAGCGGTTTTTCAAACCAAAAAAGATTTTGATCTTCTTTACTTTCTAATTCCCAAAGTTCTTCTTCTTGATACCTATCAAGATAAGAGTCTTCGTAAACAGGGCTATCCTTATAGTATGTCTCTTTAAAGTAGAATTCATCCTTTGTTTTTTCTTTTCCATTCACTGGGATTTTGTTCGTTTCATTTATTTTGTAAAGATCTTCTTTTTCTTCGTAACCAAAATAAAGGTTTTCTTCGGTGGATCCCTCTTCGTCCTGTTTAGTTTCTTTTGGTTCCGAAGTTATTTCTATGTCGCTTTCTTCCTCATTTTCCTCGCTTTCCTCTGTTTCTGAGGTTTCCTTCAGTTTTTTAGTAATAATAGGTAAAGGCATTCTGCCTAAATAGTATACACAAGTAATAAATAAGAGAATACTAAAGATTCGAGCCAGAGAATTTCTCAATTCTGAAAGAAGGTACTTATTAGATTGAATGGAATTATTTTGCCGTATCCAGAATAATACTAATCCAACGCACTTAATAAAAAAAATGTGACCAATTAACCAACCAATAAAATTACTTGTTACAAATAACATCTTGTTGTTGCATCGAAACATAGAAATGTTGACTAATCTGGCTAGTGTTGAACTTGGTAAAATGAAATGGTTGAATAATTGAAAAATCAAATTATTCAGGAATATACATTGAATGTTGAAATTACGTATTGAATTTCTAGTAGTAGATCTATAATCCAAAAAGTTCTTGTTATTGTTCCAGAAGAAATGAAACAAAAGATATGGTAGAACTAGGACAGTCATTGTATGAGGTTTACCCAATGCTAAATGCAAAGGCGCATAATAGATTGATATAAAAATCATAAGCTGTCCCATAATAAAACCGGTTGTTGCTGATATCTGGTTTTCGGTTCCTTCTTCCATAACCCAAGCTCGAAGAAGGAAGAGATAAGAGGGCCCTATGGAGAACGTGGTCATAAATCCATAATAGAGTCCAACTATAACAACGGAATTTAGTATTTTCATGCATAAGGATAATGGATTACCTAATAGAAAAAATTTCAAAATCATCACAAATCTCCTCCCTTTCTTTTGTGTTGCAACTTCTCGATTATTATATGATGATTTTTTCACTTCCATATAGACTCTATATGGAATAGACTCTAAATAGAGAGAAAGAAAAAGACCATAACCATAAATGACATCCCTTATGTCAATGAGACCAAAGAGATATTAAATGAATGGAATTGGGATATATTGGGATATAGATATAATATAATGAAATAGAGCCACTTTGAGATTCCCTATGAAATGAGTCATGGAACGGAGCCACTACGAAGAAGTTCGGGAGTTACGAAGGAAGCTTCGGACTCATATTGTTCGTGGGTTGATAACGGTAGTTGAACTTTATGGGATCGAATCACCCGTTGTTCCTCAGTAGCTCAGTGGTAGAGCGGTCGGCTGTTAACTGATTGGTCGTAGGTTCGAATCCTACTTGGGGAGATTTGATTCATTTTTTTATTCAAAAATGAAG